TCAATAAAAAAATTCTCAATTGAACTTATTCTTTCATTTTGTATTTTTTTTTATGCTCCTATCTTTCAAAAAATTGAACTTAGGAAAGTGTTTTTGCTTTACAAGCATATGTATAAAAAAGTTTATTTAGCTCCTTCATGCCTACTATAACTAGTTTTTTCGGTTTTCTACTAGCTGCTTTAACTATAACCTCAGTTCTATTTATTGGTCTGAGCAAGATACGACTTATTTGAAATTAATTGAATGAACAGTTTATAAAAAGAAAAACAAAACAAAAATTTTCTGTAGTATTCCACCTAGTCTCTAGTTCTTTACCGTGTCCGTTTCCAATTCTTGGTTATTGAGATTTCTGGTCAATATGGCTTAATATTTAAGGATAGATATTACCTCTCTTTTTCTCTTTTTCAAAAAAAAAAATTGAAATGATTGAAGTTTTGCTCTTTGGAATTGTCTTGGGGCTAATTCCTATTACTTTGGCGGGATTATTTGTAACTGCATATTTACAATATAGACGTGGTGATCAGTTGGACCTTTGATTAATTTTGATTAATTTGATTAATTTTGATTAATATTAATTAACACCGTGCTTTTTTTTGACCTTCTTCGGATTAAAGAAAGGAGGAGGTCAAATTCAGAGTGCTCTTCGATTTTTCCGTATAAATTTTGAACTAACAAACCAAAAAGAGAATCACGCTCTGTAGGATTTGAACCTACGACATTGGGTTTTGGAGACCCACGTTCTACCGAACTGAACTAAGAGCGCTTTCTTGTCTCAATCAAAAAAAAGGAGACTGTAAGTAAAAAAGAGTCTTTTTTTTTTTTACCTCTACTCGATTTTGAATGCTTATACTATATATAGAGAATATGATATATATTAAAAATTGAGAGTATGTCCCATTTTCAATTTTAATTAATCTCAATTGATCCTTTGTTATTGCTCAGAGACGAAGTAATCGATAGGGATGACAGGATTTGAACCCGTGACATTTTGTACCCAAAACAAACGCGCTACCAAGCTGCGCTACATCCCTTTGTAATTCATTTATAATGTTATTGTAAAGAATACCTGTTTTGTTTTCCACATACTTTATTTCATTTTGATATCCATTATCATTTTTTCTTTTTGATCTCATATCATATATTATATAATAAGAAACTTACGCAAATTTCGTTAATGCTCGAGAAAAAAAAAAGGCGGCGCTTTATTTTTTAAGTTTAAGAAAAGGAAAATCTTATCTATGAAATTGTTGTACATTTTATTTTAATTTGAATTAGAGATTCCGTGTACAAAACAAATGCAAATTGCCTTGAATTACATAGAATCGGATTCTGTATCTATTAGAATTATGTATTAGAAAAAAATAAAGAGTAGTTATTACAATAAAGAAACAATAAAGAAGGAGGATTCAAAATGCGAGATCTAAAAACATATCTATCCGTGGCACCGTTAATAAGTACTCTATGGTTTGCGTCTTTAGCAGGCCTATTGATAGAGATCAATCGTTTTTTCCCCGATGGATTGACATTGCCTTTTTTTTCATTCTAGTTATCAACGCGTGGGGGAGAGGGTGAAGAAGATTAGAGATACAATTAAATATCTGTGATTACTACCCCCCTCCTATTTTTTTTATTTAATTTGAATAAGTTAGAAAAGAAAAAAAAGTGGATTCAATTTCAGTAAAACTCGGAACTCGGGGTCCGCGCTTCCAGTGAAAGTAACTTCAATTAAATTAAAATTAAGAGAAGGTAGTTAGAAATGTAGTTAGTGTAACAGTATTCTACAAGACGCTTAAATGAATTACTGTGATTCTCATCGAAACTTCTAATTGAGATAGAGTTTAAAATCTTTGTATTACTTATTATTAATATAATTAGAACTATATTAGTTGCAATGAAATTTTTGATAATTTTGATTTCGAGTTAGCAACTTCACTTCTTTTTCCTTCCTTTCTTCGTTCCTTCAGATCGGAAAATAGAAGAGTTGAATGAATAAAAAATCCAAAAATCCCAAGGAGGTTTATGGCCAAGGGGAAAGATGTTCGAGTAAGGATTATTTTAGAATGTACCGGTTGTGTTCGAAAGAGTGTTAATAAGAAATCAACAGGCATTTCGAGATATATTACGCAAAAGAATCGACACAATACGCCCAGTCGATTGGAATTGAGAAAATTCTGTCCCTATTGTTACAAACATACAATTCACGGGGAGATAAAGAAATAGATGGAATCTATCGCTTGCGTGTCACCTTTTCAAGGAAGATGACAATAATATAAAGAAGATATTAAGTATAGAATAATATAGTATAGAAAGAATCCTATAGAATCTTATCGAATATATATTCGAAATTCTAATTATATCTATTTATATATATAGATAATATATATAGATAAATAGAAATAACTAGATTTTAAATAAATATTTTAAATAAATAGATAAATATATTCTATTGAATAAGAATATATTCTATTAATTAAAATATTCTATTAAATAGAATATTATTATATTAATAGAAATATATAATTAAAATAATTTAATAGAAATATATAATTAAAATAATAAAAAAAAAAAATAATAATAAAAATTAAAATAATTAAATATTAATTATTTAATTAAAATTGAATATAATTAAAAAAAAATATATTAAATAATAAATATTCAATAAATATTAAATAATATATATTCAATATATAATTAAATATATATATATATATATAATATAAATTAAATAAAAAAAAAAAACAAATCCTATTTCTGAATTCGAAATCATTTTTGATCCAATTGAACGAAATAGGATTTTTGAAATAAGGAATAAACAAACCATGGATAAATCCAAACGACTTTTCCCTAAGTCCAAGCGATCTTTTCGTAAGCGTTTGCCCCCGATCCAATCGGGGGATCGAATTGATTATAGAAACATGAGTTTAATTAGTCGATTTATTAGTGAACAAGGAAAAATATTATCTAGACGGGTGAATAGATTGAGTTTAAAACAACAACGATTAATTACTATTGCTATAAAACAAGCTCGTATTTTATCTTTGTTACCTTTTCTTAATAATGAAAAACAATTTGAAAAAAAGCGAGTTGGTCACTCTAACTACTGATCTTAGAACCAGCAAGCAAAATAGGCTTACTCAAATTGAAATGGGATCACAATTCCAATTCGAATTGAACCATAGATTGATGTTTTGTTCAAAAAAAAAAAATGAAAATCAAAATTTGATTTTCGTGTCGTAAGAAAAAAAACTAATTGGGGGAGAATAAACTTTTTTTTATTGAATGTTTTGTTTAGTTTGACTACTTTACTTGATCATATTATCATCATATTTTATCGTACGAGTTTCTATTCTACCTTCATTTCTATTCTATCTTCCCGGAATTTCTTTTCAAGAAATTCCATGTAAAAAATTCTATGGATTCCTTACAATTTCCTTATTTTCTAATGTCATTGGAAATCGTATAAAGACAATTCCTATTTAATATAGCTATTTGTGCAAGTATTTTACGATTAAGAAGCAATTGTCTCTTGTACAGATTATTAATAAATCTGCTATAACTATAGGATACCTTGTTTTCGCGAATTATTGCATTTATCCGAGTGACCCACAAACGACGAAAAGTTCTTTTCTGTCTATCTCTATCCCGATGGGCCGAAACCAAAGATCTTATTTTTTGTTGAGTAATACTTCGAGTAAGTCTTGAATGAGCCCCCCGAAAGCTTGATACGAATAAACGAATTTTTGTTCTACGTCTCCGGGCTATATATCCTCGTCTAATTCTGGTCATTGAGTACACGAAACTTTGATGAATAACTAATTTGTTTCTTTTCTTTCAGTTATTCTTTTTCCCCTTTTATATAATAACAAAACGGATTTTTCCAATGTATAAAATAATAATTCCAACGGCTTTTGCTACTATAACCTTCCCAACCACGATTTTTTTTTTTGGAGACATTTCGTCTCGAAATAAGAATAAGAAACTGTATTGATATTAGGTCTCAAACACAAACAAAAATATAATAAATAAGCAGTAAATAGAAATAGATAAATAGTGGGTTCCATAGTTTCTATGGTTACTTCTTAAACGGTGAGGTCTTCTCTATACACCGGAGCCCCTCCTGCATTTAATCATTGAATCAATGCTATTGTTAACGTGTACAGTTCACATTCTTTTGCTCTACCTATGAATTCTCCAGTAATAGGTCTTTCACAAGGAAATCTATCTATTATAGTAACGGTATTTAATTATGAGTATTAGCTAATTCGTTGACCCTCTTAGTCCGTTCTTGCAAGAGTAGGGGCATAAATTTTCAGCCTGTTAACTTTTAATAAGATTTTCCCTGCTTAATGGATAATCATTTGTTACCAATGGGAAATTCTTTCTTGTTTTAAATTGAAAATTGAGGTGATTGAATTTGCACCAATGAAACCATAAATTTGATACACAATAGACGAATGTGATAGATCTTTTTTTTTAGATAATGAAAGGCATTCTTCTATTCTATCCTATTCATCCGTACTGACACAGATAGTGGAAAAATTGTTTCTTTCTTTTGTCTCTTTTGTCCAAGCTCATGATCTAAACAAGTCGCACATACACCCTAGTACATGTTCCTCGGCGCTGAGGACATCCCCCAAGAGCGGGGGATTTGGTAACGTTTCTAATTGGCTGTCGTGTGTTTCTAATAAGTTGTTTAATAGTTGGCATTTTGAATCGTATGCATAATGGGCTGGTTTAGATCGATCGTAACCGTATGATTCTGAATTTTTTCTATATTAAATAATAGAATATTAAATTAATAGAATATTAAATCGAAATTTCGGTAAAAAAAAAATATCAAATCGCGATTTGCATGAAATTTCTTCTATTTCTTATGCAACTGCTATAAGATCAACAATTCCATGAGCTTGGGCTTCTGTTGCTGACATAAAAACATCTCTTTCCATGTCTTCGGATACAACCCATAAGGGTTTTCCCGTTCTTTGTGCATAAATCCTTGTGATGATTTCACGCAGTTTCAGTAGTTCTTCTGCTTCCAGGACAAATTCTGCTATTTGTGCCTGATAAAAACCAGCAATAGGTTGATGAATCATTACCCTGATCATATAAGAAAAAAAGGTTTAGTCTAGCTCCCATAATATAAATATTATAATAAATAATAGAAATATAATAAATAAGAAGGGTCCGGGGAAGAGATAAAAAAGAATAAAAAAAGACGATAGAATTGAACAACCGTACAGGCATTGTTATTGTTTGTACATTGCATACGGCTTCACACTAGAATTCACTTTTATTTTACCTTTCATCGAAAAAAATCTAGGCTTAAATCAGTAAATGCTCCAATAACCACCCTTTCCTTGGGAAGAGGTAAAAAGCAAAAATACTATGGTGGTCCCGTTGCTTTATTTTATCAGTGATTTAGCAATCCCAAAGTTTCTTTTTTTTTTTTTTTAGTTGAAAAAAAAAAATAATATTATTATATTAATAATAGAACCTTTTTTTTGTACTCTTTCATAACATAAATAGTGTTAAGAGCCCTCCGGTGCGAAAACAAAAATGTTTGTGACGCTGAAAGAGGTTCCTGATAGAATAAAATCAGAAAGGCCCTTAATATCCCATACGACTCTTTCGATACATAATCTACTGTTTAAAAAAAATTTCTTATATCTATATCGAATTCGAAATGCCATGCTATTATTACTTAATATTTATATTTCATATGGCGAAGGCATAGTTTTTTTTCTTTCAAATAAAAATCCATTGGCGCCAAGCATGAGGGAATGCTAAACGTTTGGTAATTTTTCCTCCGACCAGAATAAAAGATCCCATTGAAGCAGCTAATCCCATGCATATTGTTTGTACATCTGGTCGCACAAATTGCATAGTATCATAAATAGCTACTCCGGGTATTACCCATCCGCCAGGAGAGTTTATAAACAAATACAAATCTTTGGTCTCGCTCTCTATACTCAGATATACCATAAGACCAATAAGTTGATTCGAGATCTCACTATCAACACCTTGACCTAAAAAAAGTAACCTTTCTCGATAAAGTCGGTTGATTAGGATAAAATTCTATCCTCTAGAAACCGTACATGCACCTTTTGATGCATACGGTTCACCAAAAATAACGAAAATAAAAAAAAGAATCAATGTTTAGATTCTAGCCCTGCTTTTTTTTGATAATGAGTACTTTGTTAACCTTTATTTTTAATATTTATTTTGAATGCGGGGGCTTTTCTTCTATTTTTTAAGAAAGATGAGTTTTGACGCTTTTACTTACAAAAAAATTAATTAAACTTATCAAATTAACTTCTTATTGATGTATTCGTTCATCGTGATTGAATTCAAATCACGATGGCATTCTCTTGTTCCTGAGTGGGCTTCTTCAATTCTTTTAGGTTTGTGCGCTACTCCGAGTAAAGATCTGCCCGATTTTTATTTGCACATATAGGGCAAATGCTCTAATACCGCGTCTTTTTGTTACAACTACAACTTCGTTTTTTTTAATTCATTTAATGTTTCTGTCAAATATTTGACGTATTCATTATATTATTTTATTCGATTGAATATGATTTTCAGTTCGAATCAAAATTTATAAAAAATTTCTAATAAATTTCTAATATAGAATATGATACAAATAGTAATGATAATAGATATATTACCAATTGGATTTGCTAAACGGAGTCTGGATATTTCATTTTGTTGGTCTAAACAAGGCAACCATAAAGTATTCTAATTGATAATATTAATTTGAGTACCTCAAAAGCATAGATTTAATTGAACTTGATTGCACTTCACGCTTCAAATTTTTGATGATTTAATCAATCTTTCTTGGGCGAAACAGAGGGATATCTCAATCGGGTGAGAGAACGGGGGAATTCCGTATGACCCAATATATCTGACAAGTCGCACTATAAGTCAATCCAAAGTGAATCGTCTTCTCCAGGATGTCGAAAAGGGACTTTTGGGACACCAATAGGCATTAAATGAAAGAAAAAAGATTAAGTACTCTATTTCACTTTGAGATGAAAACGTAACAATGAATTTTTTGTTTTAAGAATATTGACCTTTATAATTTACTAATATTTTCGTAATATTTTGTAATATTTTATACGTGGATTTCTATTAGAATTTCTATTTAGAATTTAGAAAAATTTTCTAAAAATAGAAAAAAGAAATATATAAAATATTAAGGAAGACAAATCGAATAGAGTCAAATTATTACGAATAAGTCCTTTGAATGATGAACAAATTTCTATGTGTTCGTTCATAGAAAATGGAGTCAGCTACCCGTTGCGTATTGGTACTTATCGGGTATAAAATAGATTTGCTTCTCTTTTTTTTGTTCCTACAAACAGAATTGTTATATTATTACTAAAATACTAAAAAAAAATAATAGAAAAAAAAATCGTAATTCTTTCTCCACTTAAAAAGGGAGATCCATAACATAGTTTTTCCAGTGCAATAAAGTTACATAGTGTTTATTTTTCGTGAATAAAGGGGTATTTCCATGGGTTTGCCTTGGTATCGTGTTCATACCGTCGTATTGAATGATCCCGGTCGTTTGCTGTCTGTCCATATAATGCATACAGCGTTGGTTGCTGGTTGGGCTGGTTCGATGGCTCTATATGAATTAGCAGTTTTTGATCCCTCTGACCCCGTTCTTGATCCGATGTGGAGACAAGGTATGTTCGTTATACCGTTCATGACTCGTTTAGGAATAACCAATTCGTGGGGTGGTTGGAATATCACAGGAGTAACTATAAGCAATCCGGGTATTTGGAGTTATGAAGGTGTGGCTGGGGCGCATATTGTGTTTTCTGGCTTGTGTTTCTTAGCAGCTATTTGGCATTGGGTGTATTGGGATCTAGAAATATTTTTTGATGAGCGTACAGGAAAACCATCTTTGGATTTGCCCAAGATCTTTGGAATTCATTTATTTCTCTCAGGGGTAGCTTGCTTTGGGTTTGGCGCTTTTCATGTAACCGGATTGTATGGTCCTGGAATATGGGTCTCCGATCCTTATGGATTAACTGGAAAGGTACAACCAGTAAGTCCAGCATGGGGTGTGGAAGGTTTTGATCCCTTTGTTCCGGGAGGAATAGCTTCTCATCATATTGCAGCGGGTACATTGGGCATATTGGCGGGCCTATTTCATCTTAGCGTCCGTCCGCCCCAACGTTTATACAAAGGATTACGTATGGGAAATATTGAAACTGTCCTTTCCAGTAGTATCGCTGCTGTCTTTTTTGCAGCGTTTGTTGTTGCTGGAACTATGTGGTATGGTTCAGCAACTACCCCGATTGAATTATTTGGTCCCACTCGTTATCAATGGGATCAAGGATACTTCCAGCAAGAAATATATCGAAGAGTTAGTGCCGGGCTAGACGAAAATCAAAATTTATCCGAAGCTTGGTCTAAAATTCCCGAAAAATTAACTTTTTATGATTACATTGGCAATAATCCTGCAAAAGGTGGATTGTTCAGAGCAGGTTCGATGGACAACGGGGATGGAATAGCTGTTGGATGGTTAGGACATCCTATCTTTAGAGATAAAGAAGGTCGTGAACTTTTTGTACGCCGTATGCCTACTTTTTTTGAAACATTTCCAGTTGTTTTGGTAGACGGAGATGGGATTGTTAGAGCCGATGTTCCTTTTCGAAGGGCAGAGTCGAAGTATAGTGTCGAACAAGTAGGTGTAACTGTTGAGTTCTATGGTGGTGAACTAAATGGAGTCAGTTATAGTGATCCTGCTACTGTCAAAAAATATGCTAGACGTGCTCAATTAGGCGAAATTTTTGAATTAGATCGTGCTACTTTGAAATCCGATGGTGTTTTTCGTAGTAGTCCAAGGGGTTGGTTTACTTTTGGACATGCTTCGTTCGCTCTGCTCTTTTTCTTCGGACACATTTGGCATGGTGCTCGAACTTTGTTCAGGGATGTTTTTGCTGGGATTGATCCAGATTTAGATGCTCAAGTGGAATTTGGAGCATTCCAAAAACTCGGAGATCCAACTACAAAAAGACAAGTAGTCTGATACAATATTTGATCTCTTAGTTTTCGCCTCTATTTTATTTTTGTAATTTTCCATAGGGTATGTAGATATCTTAATTTGAATCGCCACCTTTTCTTTGAATTTTGGTCTTTTTTTATCCGGGAGACGCTCCAAAATAAACAGGTATGAAAGCTATAATTGTAAACCACAATTGAATTTATGGAAGCATTGGTTTATACATTCCTTTTAGTCTCAACTTTAGGAATAATTTTTTTCGCTATTTTTTTTCGAGAACCGCCGAAAATTCAAACTAAAAAGGTAAAATGATTTTTTGATATCTTAATTGAAATAAAGAGGTAAAGATCCTCCCAATATTGGGAGGATCTTTTAGTCCCCGTGTTCCTCGAATGGATCTCTTAGTTGTTGAGAGGGTTGCCCAAAAGCAGTATATAAAGCATACCCAGTAAAACTTACAAGTAAACCAGATATAGAGATGGCGACTAGGGTTGCTGTTTCCATTATTATATGATTTCAAGACCACAGTGGATCTATGATAAGATCATTTATTTACAACGGAATGGTATACAAAGTCAACAGATCTCAATTAATACAAATAGGATTCAATTTATGGCTACACAAAGCGTGGAGGGTGGTTCTCGATCTGGTCCAAGACGAACTGTTGTAGGGGATTTATTGAAACCATTGAATTCCGAATATGGTAAAGTAGCTCCGGGATGGGGAACCACTCCTATAATGGGTATCGCAATGGCTCTATTTGCAGTATTCCTATCTATTATTTTGGAGATTTATAATTCTTCCATTTTACTAGATGGAATTTCAATGAATTAGATTTATAAGAAACAATAAGGCCTAGCTTTTGAATACAAAATGAAGCATTTTTCTCTCGGATTTTTTATTCTAGTCTATTTTCAGAGTTCGATCGTGAAATTTCTTTATTTCTTTATTTCTGGAATATGAGTGTGCGACTTGTTAGAATTGATC